TAATGCTTTTCAGGGGAGCCCATTATGCAATAAACATAATTGATCTTATTGACAAATCGATGTCTTACTCCATAGATAGATTCGAGGGAACAAGAGAACAATAGCCTGACAAATATTGGGTTCGGTCCGATTCAGGTGCGAATTCAGGTGCCAAATCAAATAGAACCCGCCATTGATTTGATAGTTGATAAGGTAAATACCCAGTCCATTCAATGCTAGGCATAATGAGTATAAGGGCCTCAAAATAACCTTTTTTCGTCCTATGAACTTTAAGGTGTATGAAGTCTCATATTCGACTCTTGCAGCGTAGCGATAGAGACTCCATCTAACTTAGTTTGATCTAGGCCGAAGGCAGACCTAAGTCAAGGTAACCCTTCTTTGAAACACTTTGGTATTGCTCCTAGATCAGAATACAAATGATGAATCAGAGCACATGGAACCATCTCATTATTTTCCTGTAAAGAAAAATATGGTGGACTAACTGATCTTTACATCAGTTTATGAAAGAGCCCAATGCAACAAAATGCATGTTGGGTCTTTGAAACAGTTCGAATCATTTCGATAATAATCAGTTTGATCTGTTTTACCGAGAAGGTCTACGGTTCGAGTCCGTATAGCCCTAATACATTCTATTTTAGTTTAGTATAGTTTTCATTTCCTCATTAGTACTTGTTTATAGACTGGCCGTTTGGTTGGTCCAAAAGTATTACCACATGCTCATGTAAATACATAGGGACAGGAAAATAAAAACAATAAAAAACAATAATTCATTCCAATAGATCTAATCAGTATTTGTAAAATCTCGGATAAAATACTCATCTTCCTTCATTAATCTTCGTGGATGGATTACATATGACCTTTTTCCTCTTTTCCTGTCCATGATTAAAGAGTTAGTGATATATTTTTGCGTTGGTATATCGAATCCGGTCAATTTATGAAGTGAGAATCATGACATGATTCTGTCTAAAAACTTCAACAGTCACATAGATCTAGGACCTATTCTTTTCTTGTATTTGTTTTGTGTGTGGAGTCGCCTGACTAATCGCTTTTTGGCAGAACAACAACCCCAATTGATTGATTTAGAGATAATGCAGAGATAATGAATTGGTCCTAAATGTATCAATTTCCTTCTTCTATATTCTATGAGTTGAGTTGGTTTTGGGATTTGGTCTGTCAAATCATTCGATAATGTCTAATTCTTTCTATTAGAAGTATCTTTCTTATGTAGATTAGATAATTTACGATTCCGTCTATTATACCACTCTGTGGTATGTTTCATTGTGTAATGTGGGTTTGCTGTAAAACAAACCTTTTTCTTGTAGTGAAATCCAACCCATCGGGTTTTCTTACTATTACTAAGTGTTATTGCCGTAACAAAACAAACAAGTATTTTGGTTCATTCCAAATCGCGATCTTTCTTTAGTACTCGAGATTGGTCTGAAATGGAATGACTCTTTTTTTTTCATTCTAACTCTAATGAAATAACTCGATTCTTTTTATTTTATTTCTGAGAGGGTCAGTCGGTATAGTACAAGAAAAAAGTTTCGAATTTTTTTTGTATAGAAAGATATGAGTTGTTATATGTAAACTCGCAACTCAACGGATTGAATCAAATCAATTAAGGAAAATAGAAATGAAATCCAGGATAAGGAAAGGAGAAAAAATATAATCGTTCGGTGCTTTAGATTATGTTTATGTAATGTATTCGTATCAAATCAATAGAAGCAATGATCCTATACACAGATATTAATGAAAAAAAAATACTTCGAAAAGAATATGCTAGAAATCCCTAGATATTTTATCCCATATGACTACTGAAATTTTTTCCGTTTTGAAATTTTTTTTTTATATTATATTTCTATATTAATTATATTTTTTTATATGTTTTTATTTTCTTTTATTTTCATTATCTCATTATATATATGTTTATATATATGTAATGAAACATAGGATTAATTCGCATTATTAATTTAGTAATATTATCAATTAGTATTAGAATATGTACTAGTATAATATTTAATTAATATTTTAGTTTAGTAATGTAATTAGTAATTAATTACTATTTAATTACTTGTTAATTACTTGACTTTTTACTTTTTTTTTTCTTTTTTTATATTATAGTACTTTTTTATTTTTATTTTTTTTATAGAGTATTTTTATACTCTATTTTATAGAGTATAGAGATAAAGTATAGAGAAACCGAGACAAAGCGATAGAATTTAGTTTGTGTAAGAGAACCCTATGTCTACACCATATCGAAATAGAATCGAAATAAAAAAAATGTAAGTGGAATTCCGTTAAATGAATCTTTAAACAAGACATGCCCCACGGCAAACAAACTCTAAACTATGCGGTTTGATTTGATCAAAATCAATTCTTGTTTCGCCTAATAAGTTCTGGATGAATTGACAATTCCAATTCGAATCGAATAATTCAGCATATTCGACATATATTTATATTCCACAATAATAATTAATAGGAGTACATTTATGTTTCTGCT